AAAAAAATACAATTTGATAAATGAATTAATAAGTCGAATAAAAATTATAGAAGAAAAAGGGTCTCTTCTTCTAGACATACTCGAAAAAAGGGCCAGACTATATAATAATGCGAAAGAATGCCTGTCTAAAACGTATGATCCTTTTTTGAATGGACCATATCGTGGAATAATAAAAAAGCTGGATTCACGCGTAAATATAAATGATTTAATGACTTCTAGAAAAGATTCCATAGAAATATTTTGGATAAATAAGATTCATGGTCTACTTCCTTTTGAACCTAGTTTGAATTTTAAAAATTTATCTTTATTGGCAGAACAAAAAAGAATAGATTCAGAAACTCAATCAAAATCCTTGAAGTTTTTATTCGATGTAATTACAACTGACCCAAAAAATAAAATAACAATTAAAAATAAATCTATTGGAATCGAAGAAATAAATAAAAAGGTTTCTCGATGGTCATACAAATTAGCCAGTGATTTTGCTGAAGAGCTGGAAGACGAAACTGAGGAAGAATCGACGGAAGATCATGAGATTCGTTCAAGAAAAGCCAGACAGGTAATAATTTATACTGATAACAATCAGAATACTAATTATATTACTAGTATTAATAATCCTCGTAATGGTGATGAGGCGGAAGAAGTGGCTTTGATACGTTACTCGCAACAATCAGATTTTCGCCGGAATATAATAAAAGGATCTATGCGTGTTCAAAGACGCAAAACAGTTATTTGGAAAATGTTTCAAGCAAATGCCACTTCCCCACTTTTTTTAGATCGAATATACAATTTTTTTGATATTTCAAAAATGAGAAATCTCATTTTTAAAAATGGAGTCGGTAGAGAACCAGAATTGCAAATTTCCAATTTTAATTTTAATAAAGAAGAGACAAAAGAACATAAAAAAAAAGAGGAAAATGATCGACTAAAAATATCAGAAACTTGGGATAGCATTCTATTTGCTCAACCAATAAGAGGTTTGCTGTTAGTAACACAATCTTTTCTTAGAAAATATATTATATTACCTTCATTAATAATAGCTAAAAATATTGGCCGTATATTATTATTCCAATTACCCGAATGGGACGAGGATTTTAGGGAATGGAATCAAGAAATGCACGTTAAATGCACCTATAATGGTGTTCAATTATCAGAAACAGAATTTCCAAAAGATTGGTTAACAGACGGAATTCAGATAAAAATTCTATTTCCTTTTTGTCTAAAACCTTGGCAAAAACAAAGATCTAAGGTACGATCTCATCATAATAATATAGATTTAATGAAAAAAAAAGTAAAAAAAAATAATTTTTGTTTTTTAACAGTATGGGGAATGGAAACAGAACGTCCCTTTGGTTCTCCCCGAAAACAACCTTCTTTTTTTGAACCAATTTTTAAAGAACTCAAAAAAAAAATTATAAAGGCAAAAAATAAAATTTTTCTAGTTCCAAGGGTCTTTAAAGAAAGAGGAAAACCCCTACAAATTTCAAAAGAAAAAAAAGGATGGGCCATCAAAACTGTTCTTATTATAAAACAAATAATGAAAGAACTTGAAAAAGTAAATCCTATTTTTTTATTTGAATTGAATAAAGTTAAAGTAAAAGTATATGAACCAAATAAAAATGGAAAAGATCAAAAAAAAATAAAAAAAATTAAAAATAAATCGACCGTACCAATTCGATCTATGAATTGGACAAATTATTCACTTATAGAAAAAAAAATGAAAGATCTTTCTCATAGGATAATCACAACCAAGAATCAAATAGAACAAATCACAAAAGACAATAAAAAACCAGTTTTAGTTTTAACCTATGATGATAAAATAAAAAAATCGGAATCACAGAAATATAGTTGGCAGATATTAAAAAGAAACAATATCCGATTAATACGTAAATCACATTATTTTATTAAATCTTTCATTGAAAAAATATACATAAATATCTTGCTATATATCAAAAATATTTTCATAATCAATACACAACTTTTTTTTGAATCAACAAAAAAAATTATCACTAAATACACTTGCAACGATGAAAAAAATAAAGAAGAAATTGTTGAAACAAATCAAAATACAATGAACTTTATTTCGACTATAAAAAAGTGGTTTTCAAATACTAATATTAGCAATAAAAATATAAATAGTTATACTTCCTTGTCCCAAGCATATGTATTTTTAAAATTATCACAAACCCAATTACTTAACAAGTTTGACTTGAGATCCATATTTCAAGATCATAAGACCCATCATTATCTTAGGAATAAAATAAAGGATTATTGTATAACACAAGGAATATTTGATTACAAATCAAGACATAATAAAATGAAAAAGTCTGGAATGAATGAATGGAAAAATTGGTTAAGGGGTTTTTATCAATACAATTTTTGCGATATCAAATGGTCTCGATTAGTCCCGAAAAAATGGCGAAATAGAATAAATCAACTTCGTTTGATTCAAAATAAAGACTCAATTAAATTTAATTTTAATCCATATAAAAATAAAAAAGACCCATTAAGTTATTACGTAAAAGAAGATTATTCTGCAACGTTTTCATTAACAAATAAAAAATTGGTTAAAAAACACTACAGATATGATCTTTTATCACATAAATATATGAATTATGAATATATTGGGAAAAATAAAAACTCAGATATTTATGAATCAACAGTACAAGTAAACGAGAATCGAGGGATTCCATATAATTTCCATACATGGAAACCCGACGCATTTTATGTATTGGTAAGTACAGCTATTAGTGATTATCTAGAGGAAAGATATCCTATTGATACAAATAAAAACAGGGATAGAAAATATTTTGATTGTAAAAATTTTTATCCTATAAAAAATATTGATATTGAGACTTGGACCAATGGACTTTTTGGTATCAAGACTAATAAAAATACTAAGATTCAAATTAATAAGTATAAAAACAAAATGAAAAAAAAATACATTTCGCTTCATAAAGAAATCAACTCATCCAGCGAAAAAAAAAACCTTTTTGATTGGATGGGAATGAATCAAAAAATGTTATATCAGGATCGTATCATATCAAAAATAAAATCTTGGTTCTTACCAGAATTTGTGCTACTTTTTGATACATATAAAATGAAACCCTGGATTATACCAATCCAATTTATTCTTTTAGATTTTTATAAAAAAAAAAACCTTTCCATATTATCTAATCAAAAAGAATATCTTGATTTAGAAAATTTCAACCAAGAAAAAAAATCTATTGAAGAGATTTACGCGGGATTAGACATTAAAAAAAGTATAAATAAACAAAAATCTAATAGCAGCAAGGAAGCAGAACTAGATTTATTCCTGAAAAAATATTTCCTTTTTCAATTAAGATGGAATCATTCCTTAAGTCAAAACATGATCAATAATATTAAGGTATATTGTCTCTTGCTTAGATTGAAAAATCCAAAGTCAATTGCTATATCCTCGATTCAAAGAGGAGAGATGCGTCTGGATATAATGCTGAGTAAAAAAGATCTTGCTCTTACAGAATTGATAAAAAGAGGACTATTAATTATCGACCCAGTTCGTTTATCTCTAAAAAACGATGGGCAATTTATAATCTATCAAACCATAAGTATTTCATTAATTGATAAGGGTAAAGAAAAAATGAAAACTACTAAAAAATTCATAAAAAAACGAAATGTTGATAAGAGTAATTTATACAAAACCATTGCACAACATAGCGATATGCCTGTGAATGAAGAAAAAAAAAATCATTATAATTTCTTTGTTCCCGAACATATTCTATCTGATAGACGTCGTAGAGAGTTGAGAATTCTAATTTGTTTAAATTTATGGAATTGGAATAATATGGATAAAAATCCACAATTTTGCACCGAAAAAAAGATAATAAACTGCGGACAATTTTTGAATGAGGATTTTAATAACTTTATTAAATTAAAATTGTTTCTTTGGCCCAATTACCGATTAGAGGATTTAGCTTGTATGAATCGTTACTGGTTTGATACCCATAACAGCAGTCGTTTTAGTATGTCAAGAATACATATGTATCCACAATCCAGAATCAGTTAATAAAAATATATTTCGTATATATCTATATCACCTGACATATTTTATATATGGCGAAACATGTACATATGCATATGTTATATTTTTGTACATTATACTAATTGATTGAATGGCATATCAATTTTCAATTGGATCTAGGAATAATAAATTTGGTAGACTATTTTTAGGTACAAAAAATAGCTCTCTTTTATGAATGTGTAAGTGTATATATTTTATTCTATCTAAATCCAATTTTATGTTTGAAATAAAAATTGGATTTAGATAGAATAAAAAAGTATGAAGAAAAATAAATCTAAACTTTTGTTTATAATCAGATTAAAATGACTGACATAATAATAACCAAATATAATAATTATTATTTTTCCTGATCGGTAAAATCTATAAAAAGGAAAAATATAGAAGAAATTTTTTTATGGTCAAAAATTCATTTATTTCAGTTATTCCGCAAGACGAAAAAGAAGAAAATAAAGGGTCTGTTGAATTTCAAGTATTCAGTTTCACCAATAAAATACGGAGACTCACTTCACATTTGGAATTGCACAAAAAAGATTTTTTATCTCAAAGAGGTCTACGAAAAATTCTGGGAAAACGTCAACGACTATTGGCTTATTTGTCAAATAAAAATAGAGTACGTTATAAGAAATTAATTAGTAAATTAGATATTCGGGAACTAAAAAATCGCTAATTTGAGGATTAATTTTTATTTTTTTTTTTTTTATTAGTTATTAGATTTTTATTTTTATAAACCTTGTTTTGAGAAATTCATGGAATAATGAATTAGGGAAGAAAAGATATGACTGTACCGGTTACAAGAAAAGATCTCATGATAGTCAATATGGGTCCTCATCACCCATCAATGCATGGTGTTCTTAGACTTATTATTACTCTCGACGGTGAAGATGTTATTGACTGTGAACCCGTATTGGGCTATTTACACAGAGGAATGGAAAAAATAGCGGAAAACCGAACAATTATCCAATATCTTCCTTATGTAACACGTTGGGATTATTTAGCTACTATGTTCACCGAAGCAATAACAGTAAATGCACCAGAACAATTGGGAAATGTTCAAGTACCTCAAAGGGCCAGCTATATCAGAGTTATTATGCTAGAGCTGAGTCGTGTAGCTTCTCATTTATTATGGCTTGGGCCTTTTATGGCAGATATCGGTGCGCAGACTCCTTTTTTCTATATTTTCAGAGAGAGAGAATTGCTATATGATCTATTCGAAGCTGCCACAGGTATGCGAATGATGCATAATTATTTCCGCATCGGAGGAATAGCTGCTGATCTACCTCATGGTTGGATAGATAAATGTTTGGATTTTTGTGATTATTTTTTAACGAGTATTGTTGAATATGAAAAACTTATTACGCGGAATCCCATTTTTTTGGAACGAGTTGAAGGAATAGGCATCATTGGTGGAGAAGAGGCAATAAATTGGGGCTTATCAGGACCGATGTTACGAGCTTCTGGGATCCAATGGGATCTTCGTAAAGTTGATCTTTATGAATGTTACAATGAATTCGATTGGGAAGTCCAATGGCAAAAAGAAGGGGATTCATTAGCTCGTTATTTAGTACGAATTGGCGAAATGAGGGAATCTATAAAAATTATTCAACAGGCTTTAGAAGGAATTCCCGGAGGACCCTATGAAAATTTAGAAATTCGGCGCTTAGATAGAGCAAGGAATTCGGAATGGAATGATTTTGAATATAGATTCATTAGTAAAAAACCTTCGCCTAATTTTGAATTGTCCAAACAAGAACTTTATGTAAGAGTGGAAGCCCCAAAGGGAGAATTAGGAATTTATTTGATAGGAGATAATAGTGTTTTCCCCTGGAGATGGAAAATTCGTCCGCCTGGTTTTATCAATTTGCAAATTCTTCCTCAGCTTATTAAAAGAATGAAATTGGCTGATATCATGACAATACTCGGTAGTATAGATATCATTATGGGAGAAGTTGATCGTTGAAATGATAATTGGCACAACAGAAATACAAACTATCAATTCTTTTTTTAAATCAGAATCCTTAAAAGAAGTTTATGGACTCATATGGCTATTTGTCCCTGCTTTGACCCTTATATTAGGAATCATAATAGGAGTACTAGTAATTGTATGGTTAGAAAGAGAAATATCCGCAGCGATACAACAACGTATTGGACCCGAATATGCTGGCCCGTTGGGAATTCTTCAAGCTTTAGCGGACGGGACGAAATTACTTTTTAAAGAGGACCTCCTACCATCTAGAGGAGATATTCGTTTGTTTAGTATTGGGCCGTCTATAGCAGTCATATCAATTGTATTAAGTTATTTAATAATTCCTTTTGGATATCGACTTGTTTTAGCTGATCTCAGTATAGGTGTTTTTTTATGGATCTCCATTTCAAGTATTGCTCCTATTGGGCTTCTTATATCAGGATATGTATCGAATAATAAATATTCTTTTTTAGGTGGCTTGCGAGCTGCGGCTCAATCTATTAGTTATGAAATACCATTAACTCTATGTGTGTTATCAATATCTCTACGTGTGATTCGTTAGAACATAAACTTTGACCTCTCCTCAAAATCAAAATGAAATAAAGGAAAGAGGAATATATTAGATAGATAGAGATATTTTTTTTATTTATCATTCATTCAAGTCGATGAGTTAAACCAGATAGTTATATGAGTGAAACAAAACAGCTTATCAATGTGTAGTAAAAAGATAAAATCTCATTTCCTATATACAAGAATAAAGCAGAAGTAAACATAAGGAGTATAAACTCTTTATCCCAAGATTGAGTTCTTTTATTAGTCATCATATCTTGAAGCGGGTGCAAAAGATCAACTGTATGGGGTTTCTACTACTACTGTCTTGTATGTATTACCATACTGGGGATCAAAAAAATCAGTGGACGGTTAGGAACACTAAGGTACACAAAGGATTTGTAATAGAGATTATGTAAGGTATCAAAAAAGAGGTATTTTCACATAAAACGAATCATAAGATAATAGGGGCTTTAAGTTGGTAGAAATGATCAAGCAGTACTTCCCCACGATTCCGATCTAGAGTATACTCCTAGTCACTGATTAAAGAAATAACTATAAAGAACGAATTAATCCTTTATTCTCAGAAGTCACTTCTTATGAGAAAGAAGAATAGGAACAAACGAAATAGAATGGAAAAAATAAAAGATCCTTATTAATTTTTTCCTACATCTATACATATGTGTAAAAGAATATCAAATTCTTTTTATCTTTTTATATTAAGGAGTGAGTATTTTATTGAAAAATTAAGTTATTACTGAAGATTTAAGTATAAGGGATAAGATCAATTCGGAAGCGCCATTCTAGCAGACAGAATTCCATTGGTCCAATTTTTGAGACTTTACACGGTATTTTTATTCCATATCTACCCTACGTCGAATCCGCAAAGATCTCTATAATAATAATACCGAACCAGTCCTTGCCATAGAGGAGCCGTATGAAGCTGAGGTCTCATGTACGGTTTTGGAATAGCGGCGAAAACAAGAACAGTTATGTTATTATCGACTATGATTATCGAACAGTTCAAGTACAGTTGATATAGTTGAGGTACAGTCAAAATATGGTTTTTGGGGATGGAATATGTGGCGTCAACCTATAGGGTTTATAGTTTTTCTAATTTCTTCTCTAGCAGAATGTGAAAGATTACCTTTTGATTTACCAGAAGCAGAAGAAGAATTAGTAGCAGGTTATCAAACTGAATATTCTGGTATCAAATATGGTTTATTTTACATTGCTTCTTACCTAAATCTCTTAGTTTCTTCTTTATTTGTAACAGTTCTTTATTTAGGTGGGTGGAATTTATCTATTCCATACATATCTGTTCCTGAACTTTTCGGAATAAATAAAATTGCTAGTGTCTTTGGAATTACACTTGGTATCTTTATTACATTAGCTAAAGCTTATTTGTTTCTCTTTATATCTATCACAACAAGATGGACTTTACCTAGGATGAGAATGGATCAGCTATTAAATCTTGGATGGAAATTTCTTTTACCTATTTCTCTAGGTAATTTATTATTGACAACCTCTTCCCAACTTGTTTCACTATAAATAACAGAATATGATAACAGTATTCTAGACTCATAACCTCTCTTAAACAAGAGAAAGAAACATCAACTTATTCGCGGATATCTACAATATGTTTCCTATGGTGACTGGGTTCATGAATTATGGTCAACAAACAATACGAGCCGCAAGGTATATTGGTCAAAGTTTCATAATTACCTTATCCCATGCAAATCGTTTACCTGCAACTATTCAGTATCCTTATGAAAAGTCGATCACCTCAGAACGTTTTCGTGGTCGAATCCACTTTGAATTTGATAAATGTATTGCTTGTGAAGTATGTGTTCGTGTGTGCCCCATAGATCTACCTGTTGTTGATTGGAGATTTGAAGGAGATATTAAAAAGAAACAATTGCTTAACTATAGTATAGATTTTGGTGTCTGTATATTTTGTGGTAACTGTGTTGAATATTGTCCCACAAATTGTTTATCAATGACTGAAGAATATGAACTTTCTACTTATGATCGTCACGAATTGAATTATAATCAAATTGCTTTGGGTCGATTACCAATGTCAGTAATTGGAGACTACACAATTCAAACCGTTATGAATTCGACTCAAATCAAAATAGATAAGGGTAAATACCTTGATTCAAGAACAATTACCAATTACTAAGATTTTATTTTGATAGAAAAAAACGAAGTTTTTTTTAGTCAATGTAACTAAAAGTAAAACAATCACTATTGGTTGAATTGGCCCAATAACTTTATCTATATCTACATTAATCTATACTACATTACTACATTAAAATTTTATTTAGGAACGTATTATAAACTTATAGACAAGAAAAAAATAGCCTACTTTTTACTTCTTGACTATTCAGTAAGGTCATGAAATTTATTTATCTCTTATTTCATACATAATGGATTTACCTGGATCAATACATAATATTGTTGTAGTCTTTCTGGGATCAGTTCTTATATTGGGGGGCCTGGGAGTAGTATTATTTACCAATCCAATTTATTCTGCCTTTTCATTGGGATTGGTTCTTATTTGTATATCCTTATTCTATATTTTATCGAATTCTTATTTTGTAGCTGCTGCACAACTTCTTATTTATGTGGGAGCCATAAATGTCTTAATCATATTTGCTGTAATGTTCATGAATGGCTCAGAATATTCCAACAATTCCCGCCTTTGGACCCTTGGAGATGGGGTTACTTCACTGGTTTGTACAAGTATTTTTATTTCACTAATTATTACTATCCCAGATACGTCATGGTACGGAATTCTTTGGACTACAAGATCAAACCAGATTCTAGAACAGGACCTTATAAGTAATGTTCAACAAATTGGGATTCATTTATCAACAGATTTTTATCTTCCATTTGAACTTATTTCTATAATTCTTTTAGTTTCTTTAATAGGTGCAATTACTATGGCTCGTCAATAATAAATACTTAAAATAATAAATACTTAAAATTTAAGAATTTAAAATATTTTGAGAATTTCAAATTTTTAATAAAAAGGGTTTTTATTTTTAGTTAAACCTAATTGCCAATACCTAACTTTTGGTCTAATCTATTTTAGTCAATCGAATCAGTTGAATTGTTATTCATATCATATTTAAATGAATCCAAATTGATGGGGAGTTAGTTAATGATGTTCGAGTATGTACTTTTTTTGAGTGTCTATTTATTTTCTATCGGTATCTATGGATTAATCACAAGTCGAAACATGGTTAGAGCACTCATGTGTCTTGAACTTATACTAAATTCAGTTAATATAAATCTCGTAACATTTTCTGATTTATTTGATAGTCGCCAATTAAAAGGAGACATTTTCTCAATTTTTGTTATAGCTATTGCAGCTGCTGAAGCTGCTATTGGGCTAGCTATTGTTTCGTCGATCCATCATAACAAAAAATCCACTCGTATCAATCAATCAAATTTGTTGAATAATTAAATTAGTCGTAATCATTCATTATGTAATCATTGATTTTCATTATATAACTAATATAATAATAAAATAATAATTTATATTAATTAGTTAGATTTATTCAAATAAAAATAGAATTTGAATTCCATTAATAATAAATATTTAGTGTATTGTTTGTTGACCAATTTGAATTAAGATGTGCGATTTCTATTGTATGACTGTGGTTGTTGAAACATAAATCAAAGTCTCTTGGCACTTTTTCATGAACAGATTTATAAATATATTGATTCTAAAAAAATTGATAAATCATTGATTCGTCTGGTGTCCTGGTGTCTATAATATGAACATATAATTAATTTACTACTAATTTTACCATTTATTTTTACCATACCAAAACCGGATCGAAAATTTTTTATGTTAAAAACGGGAATTTATAGATTTAATGTCACATTCAGTAAAAATTTATGATACATGTATAGGATGTACTCAATGTGTACGCGCCTGCCCCACGGATGTATTGGAAATGATACCTTGGGACGGATGTAAAGCTAAACAAATTGCTTCCGCACCAAGAACTGAGGATTGTGTAGGTTGTAAGAGATGTGAATCCGCTTGCCCAACAGACTTTTTGAGTGTCCGTGTTTATTTATGGCATGAAACAACTCGTAGCATGGGTCTAGCTTATTAATTATATGTTACGTTACAAAAACTCCATTTGAATCATTTGATTCCTCTTTACCGACAAAAGCCCGTGCTCGCAATAATATAATTTATTTATTTTATCAAGTACGGGCTTTTCTGGTCAAAGCGTATCTTGTCTTTATCACGAGTTATTTTCCTTGGTTAACAATACTTGTTGTTTTGCCTCTATTTGCGGGTTCTTCCATTTTTTTTCTTCCCCATAAGGGGAATAAGGTGTTTAGATGGTATACTCTATGTATATGCTTATTAGAACTCCTTTTAACTACCTATGCATTCTGTTATCATTTCCAATTGGACGATCCATTAATACAATTGGAAGAAGATTTGAAATGGATAAATATTTTGGATTTTCACTGGAGACTAGGAATTGATGGGCTTTCCGTGGGACCCATTTTACTGACAGGATTTATCACTACTTTAGCGACTTTAGCGGCTTGGCCAGTTACTCGAAATTCACGATTATTCTATTTCTTTATGTTGGCAATGTATAGTGGTCAAATAGGATCATTTTCTTCTCGAGACCTTTTACTTTTTTTTATCATGTGGGAGTTAGAATTAATTCCTGTTTACTTACTTTTATCAATGTGGGGGGGAAAGAAGCGCCTATATTCGGCTACAAAGTTTATTTTGTACACTGCGGGGGGTTCTATTTTTCTATTAATAGGAGTTCTAGGTATGGGTTTATATGGCGCCACTGAACCGACATTAGATTTTGAAAGACTAGCTAATCAATCATATCCGATGGCATTGGAAATAATATTATATTTTGGCTTCCTTATTGTTTATGCTGTCAAATCGCCGATCATACCCCTGCATACATGGTTACCAGATACCCATGGAGAAGCACATTACAGTACATGTATGCTTCTTGCCGGAATTTTATTAAAAATGGGAGCATATGGATTGATTCGGATCAATATGGAATTATTACCCCGTGCTCATTCCATATTTTCACCGTGGTTGGTGATAGTGGGAACAATACAAATAATTTATGCGGCTTCAACCTCTTTTGGTCAACGCAATTTAAAAAAGAGAATAGCCTATTCCTCTGTATCTCACATGGGTTTCACAATCATAGGAATTGGATCTATAACCAATATGGGATTAAATGGAGCCATTCTACAAATACTTTCTCATGGATTTATTGGTGCTGCACTTTTTTTCTTGGCAGGAACCTGTTGTGACAGAATACGTCTTGTTTCTCTTGACGAAATGGGGGGGATAGCTGTTCCGATGCCAAAAATATTTACAATGTTCAGTAGCTTTTCGATGGCCTCTCTTGCATTGCCAGGGATGAGTGGTTTTGTTGCAGAATTAGTAGTCTTTTTTGGAATAATTACCAGCTCAAAATATCTTTTAATGCCAAAAGTACTAATTACTTTTGTAATGGCAATTGGAATGATATTAACTCCTATTTATTTATTATCTATGTTACGTCAAATGTTCTACGGATACAAATTATTCAATCTTCCAAACTCTAATTTTTCGGATTCGGGACCACGAGAACTGTTTGTTTCGATCTGTCTCTTTTTACCCATAATAGGTATTGGGGTTTATCCCGATTTCGTCCTTTTACTATCAGTTGACAAGGTACAAGCTATCTTATCTAATTATTTTTATAGATAGTGTTTATTAATGAGACGGAAAGTCTTATAATTCTGTAAAATCAAGTGAATTAGAGTTGTAATGAGATGTATTTCGAGTTTTTGCGAACCATTTGATTCAAGGAATCGGAATCAAATGGTTCGCAAAAACTCGAAATACATATGATGGATGTTCTTATGTTATGTATCCTTCGGATAGTCTATTCAATTAGATATTAATGTGAATGAACCATAACTATGTAAACCTATTCCTAATAGATTGATCCCAAAATAACATATCCAAATTATAAGAAATCCTATAGAAGCTGCAAGTGCCGAATGTATATCTTGTAAATTTTGATTTGTTCTAGTATGTGAATAAATCGCAAATATGATCCAAGTAATAAATGCCCAAGTTTCCTTAGGGTCCCAATTCCAATAAGATCCCCAAGCCTCATTAGCCCATACTGCTCCAGAAAGAATGCCTATGGTTAAAAAGGTAAATCCTAAACTAATGACACGATAACTCCAATAATCCAAACGCTGAGTCAATTGATATTTGTAATAATTTCGAAATGAAATAAAAGAAGTGTTTTTAAAAACACTTCTTTTATCATTTAAATATTCAACTTCGCCAACGAAAAAGGATTTAATTAATAAATTCTTCCTTGTAAAAAAAAGATCGATGTTTTTTCTAAATGTAATGACTAAAAGAGCGATTGATAATAATGATCCACATAAAAGAGCTGCATAGCTTAATAACATCATACTTACATGCATCATTAACCACTGAGATTGTAGAGCAGGTACTAATATGGTGGATTGATGCATTTCGGTTGAAAGACCTGACGTGGCGAAACCTTGAGTAAAAATAGCACTTGGCGCAGTTATTACGCTTAAATCATTTTTATGATTTCGTATTTTAGGAATCATATGAATAAGGGAGAAACTCCATGAAAGGAAGATTAATGACTCATATAAATTACTTAATGGAAAATGACCCGAATAAATCCAACGAATAACTAATAATCCTGTTATAGAAAAAAAAGTAGCTATCATACCTCTTTCCAATGAATTGTGTAATCCTACGATTTCGTGAAAAAATAAGGTTATAAAATGAATCGTAATCACAATTGAAATGATCGAAAAAGAGATATGAATTAATATATGTTCTATAGTCGCAAATATCATAAAAAGGGCGAAGGTTCTCCATTATAGAATTAAAATTGAGAATTATATATATTATAGGATCCGCTGTGTCCCTTTTAGGGGATGCCGCCACTCGGACTCGAACCGAGATGCTCTAGCACTGCTTCCTAAGAGCAGCGTGTCTACCAATTTCACCATGGCGGCTTATTCGAAATATTAATAAATAATAGTCAATTTGTGTTGAATGGTCAAGATTCAAGGATTCAATATAGTTAGTAAGCGTTAGAATTGATGAAAAAAAGACTCATTTAAATTTATATTTCAATGTTTACTAAATAAAGTATAGCCATAGGGTTTAGAGAGTTAAGAATAAACTTTTATGTATCTAGAATGTAAAAATAGAGTTCTACTAAAAAAATAAAAACTAGAACTAGATAGTTTTGCTCCGGGCCAAAGGTCGAGTTATAGAACTCAAAATTTTCCTTTTTATTTTTAGATGGTTCATATATTGAAAAATAAAAACAAATTAAATTAAAAAATGTTATATTTATCGCAATTTTATACGAGGCATTTTTATAATTATTTCGATACCTTAGTATCATTAATAATACTCTTCGCTATTTATAATAGATACTATATTAGTAAATCAAATTGAAACTTGGTTTTGAGTTAGGCATATAATAAAAATAATTTTTCTCTATCAATTTCTTTTTCACATATTCTATTGTGAAAAAGAAATTGATAGAGAAAAATTAGAATACTTAGTAATATACTTAGAGACCAGTAAACATAAGAATTATTATTTTATATAACAATAACACGTCGTAGCAGTTAGTTCTAACTAATATGGATATTAAGTAGTTAAATATATTCAAAACATTAGTTAATGCAAATCATTCATCTTAAAAATTTTTAAGTTCTTAATGGTATGCCAATTTAGATTATTCCAAAATTCTATTACTTGTACTTGTTTGTTGTACAAAAAAACTTTTTGAATGTCCAGTGGAAATCGATTTAGCTAAAGAAAGAGCTTTTACTGCCGTTAAATACCCCTTCTTCTTCCAAATATTTCTACGAATACGTTTTTTTGATCTAGAAGTACGTTTTTTTGGAACCGCCATTCAAAAACAAAATACTTATTTTTATCATTGTATGTGAAAGACATATATTTAGATCATTTTTTCGTCATTATCCATACTTATCTTATCCCGTAGATAATAATTAATTTTTCAAAACATGTAAAACATATCATATAATATAAATATACAAATAAAAAATTCTATATATCTATATTAATTCTATATAATATTATATAGAATTATATTAAATATAGAATTATTTTTAGATTAAAATCTATGTACTATGTAAAATAGATGTAAAAATATATGTAAAAATAAATGTATACATATATACAAATATACAAAACCATTATAACGTATCCATGCCATGTAGGTATACATATCTATGCTATATCATATATATAGTATATCCAGGGATAAATGAAAATAAAATAGATAATCAATTTTTTTAGTTCTGTCCGTATTCGAATCGAATAAAAGTACTGTTTTTGATATAATTGTTTTTTTTATCATATATATGATGATAAATATAATCATCTTATCTTATAGTAGAATTATAAAAAATTTCATCTTCTGTATTTCTTCTGTATTTTTATAATTTTCATTTTTTTTTTTTTTTTATCTATTATTAATTTATATTAAATATCTTTTTTAGTTAATAAATAATACTTAGGTAATTAGTCATGTTATTTGATCAACCTAATTATAGTTTTTTGAATATTTCAAATAAAAATATGAGAATAAATCTAAGAATTCAATAAAAAAAAAATATATATATTTTTTTATGGAACAAACATATCAATACGCATGGATAATACCCTTTCTTCCACTTCCAGTTACTATGTCAATAGGATTTGGACTTCTCTTTATTCCTACAGCAACAAAAAATATTCGTCGTATATGGGGTTTTACTAGTGTTTTACTGCTAACTATAATTATGGCCTTTTCGGCCAATCTGGCTATTCATCAAATAAATGGCAGTTTTATCTATCAATATTTATGGTCTTGGACCATAAATATTGATTTTTCTTTAGAGTTTGGACACTTGATCGATCCACTTACTTCTATTATGTCAATACTAATTAGTACTGTTGGAATCATGGTTCTTATTTATAGTGATAATTATATGTCTCACGATCAGGGATATTTGAGATTTTTTGCTTATATGAGTTTTTCTAATACGTCTATGTTAGGGCTAGTTACTAGTTCCAATTTAATACAAATTTATATTTTTTGGGAACTAGTGGGAATGTGTTCATATTTATTAATAGGTTTTTGGTTTACACGACCAGTTGCAGCAAGTGCTTGCCAAAAAGCCTTTGTAACTAATCGTGTAGGAGATTTTGGTTTATTATTAGGAATCTTAGGCTTTTATTGGATAACTGGCAGTTTAGAATTTCGAGATTTGTTCGAAATAGTAAATAACTTGATCCGTAGTAATGGGGTAAATTCTGCATTTGTTACTCTTTGTGCCTTTTTATTATTCGTCGGCGCAATTGCTAAATCCGCACAATTCCCTCTTCATATATGGTTACCTGATGCTATGGAGGGTCCCACCCCTATTTCGGCTCTTATACATGCTGCTACCATGGTAGCAGCGGGAATTTTTCTTGTAGCTCGGCTTCTTCCTCTTTTCCGAGTTATACCTTACATAATGAATTTCGTTTCTTTAATAGGCGTAATAACAGTACTATTAGGAGCTACTTTGGCTCTCGCTCAAAAAGACATTAAAAGAAGTTTAGCCTATTCGACAATGTCTCAATTGGGTTATATTATGTTAGCTCTAGGTATAGGCTCTTATCGAGCTGCCTTATTCCATTTAATAACTCATGCCTATTCTAAAGCTTTATTGTTTTTGGGATCCGGATCTATTATTAATTCAATGGAACCGATTGTTGGATATTCACCGGATAAAAGTCAGAATATGATTCTTATGGGCGGTTTAACAAGATATGTTCCAATTACAAGAATCACTTTCTTATTAGGTACACTTTCTCTTTGTGGTATTCCGCCTCTTGCTTGCTTTTGGTCTAAGGATGAAATTCTTAACGATAGTTGGTTATATTCACCAATTTTTGCAATAATAGCTTGTTTTACAACAGGATTAACCGCATTTTATATGTTTCGAATGTATTTACTGACTTTTGATGGGCATTTACGTGTTCATTTTCAAAATTACAGTAGTACTAAAAATAGTTCATTCTATTGCATATCTCTATGGGGAAAAGCAGCACCAAAAGTAGTCAATAGAAATTTACTTTTATCAACAATAAATAATAAAGTCGCCTTTTTTTCAAAGGATAAATATAAAATTAATGATAATAATATAATAAATAGAATGCGATACTTTCGTACTTATTTTAGAAATAAATACACTTCCATGTATCCTCATGAATCGGACAATACTATGCTATTTCCTCTTCTTATATTGGCACTATTTACTTTAATCATGGGATCAATAGGAATTCAGTTTGATCAAGGAGTAACAGATTTTGATATATTATCGAAATGGTTAACTCCATCAACAAACCCTTTTGATCAAAATTCAAACTATTCTGTGAATTGGTATGAATTTTTTACAAATGCAATTTTTTCAGTAAGTATAGCTCTTTTTGGACTATTTATAGCATCTATTTTATATGGGTCTGTTTATTCATCTTTCAAGAATTTGGGCTTAATCAATTCATTTGTAAAAATGGGTCCTAAAAGAATTATCTTCGATCAAATAAAAAATGTGGTATACAATTGGTCATATAATCGTGGTTACATAGACCTTTTTTATACTAGAGTCTTAATCATGAGTATAAGAGGATTAGCCGAATTAATTAAATTTTTTGATAGACATATAATTGATGGAATTATAAATGGAGTTGGGGTTGCAAGTTTCTTTATGGGCGAAGGGATCAAATATATGGGAGGTGGACGAATTTCGTCTTATTTATTTTTATATTTATCTTATGTATTAATATT